TATGGATAAGCTAAAAAAAAGAAATTCTAAACTAAATATAAATAAAAAAAAAAAAAAAATTAAATTTAGAGGGATTCAGTACGATTTGAAATTTTTGAAAGATACTTTTTTCATATGAGCTGAGTCAATAGGATGAAAGAGTTAATGATGCAGAACTATGTACCGCGCACATCACTTAGATGGGGTCCAGAAAAACCCATAAAGTAACAACACAGGGGGAAATAAATAGAATATGAAAAGAAAATCGAAAGAAATGAATGCAAGGGGATCAGATTCTATTTGTATTATATCTGAGATGAATCTTGACTATTCGTACCCCCCAACTCCCCTAGACCAGGCTTGGGGTCTTTCAATTACTTGTAATATATAATATAGAAGAAGTAGTACCATTCTTTGTGAACGAGAGGAGACACAGTATGAACAAATAAATAAAAAGAAGAGGCAATAAAATATATTTCTTTTACATACTTTAGATACTCTTTACTCATCTATAAATATTCTATATTTATTAAATATAGACTCTATTTATTAAATAGAAAGGGGTATCTTATCTCTCCAGCCGCCACTTAGATGGATAAATATGTATCATGATCTATACTATTAATGAACATGTATGTCGACCAATTTGTAGAATAGATACTCATACAAATAACCCATGTGCCAGGAACCAGATTTGAACTGGTGACACGAGGATTTTCAGTCCTCTGCTCTACCAGCTGAGCTATCCCGACCATTCACGACGCATCATCCTCATTTTAATAGATGACTTGGGTCTATGTCAATTAAAAAGACGAAAAGGGGATTACAAAGTGTTATCCAGGCCTTGGTGGAATTTCTTAGATCTTAAAAAAAAAAAAGACTTTGTAAGTTTCAGTACAGTACGGGCGATAATATGATCATTCCAATTTACAATCGGGGTTACTTGCTCAATGATGTTCATTTGTATGTGTATCATATATACCACAAGGCTTGTGAAAAGAAAAAAATTAATGAATGAGAAACATAATGAACTTTGAACCGATAACGAAATGAGAGTATAGGATAAAAAATTAGGGAATCAACTGGGCCTTTTTGGGGATAGAGGGACTTGAACCCTCACGATTTCTAAAGTCGACGGATTTTCCTCTTACTATAAATTTCATTGTTGTCGATATTGACATGTAGAATGGGACTCTATCTTTATTCTCGTCCGATTAATCCATTTTTCAAAAGATCTATCAGATTACGATGGAGTAAATGATTTGATCAATGAATATTCCATTTTTTTTTTTTACTTGGAATCGATTCACAACAACTCTTTCATTTTTCATATAAACATATAAAAAAAAAAAAGTATTCGGGTCATCATTAATCATTTGGTTTGGAGATAGTATTTCAGTACGTATACGTATATATAGGTTTATTCTTCATCCTTTCTGGAGTTTCGATGGAAGGATTCCTTTACTAACGCATCGCAGCCAACTCCATTTGTTAGAACAGCTTCCATTGAGTCTCTGCACCTATCCTTTTTTATTATCACTTTCTGAATACTTGTTTGTTTTCAGAAAACAGGATTTGGCTCAGGATTGCCCATTTGTAATTCCAGGGTTTCTCTGAATTTGAAAGTTATCACTTGGTAGGTTTCCATACCAAGGCTCAATCCAATTAAGTCCGTAGCGTCTACCAATTTCGCCATATCCCCACCTTTTTTGTGATTAGGGTCTTGATGCCGCTCTTCTTTATTCGTTTATTTATATTAGGCCGGAACCGTTGAATTCATTAGATAGCAGTTCCATATTGGAAAGCGTTTTCTCCTGTTTGGGTTTATTGTCTATCTTCTTTCATCTCTATCGGTGGTCCAATAAGAAAAGATTCTATCAGTTCCGTATTCGAAATTCAATTCAATATAGATGGATATATACCACATATACCACATGTATATTATGTATACACATATATTATGTATATTATTATATATAATAATGTTATACATAAATATATTATTATATATGCTAATATGCTATGCCCCTATGTTCTATCATTTTTAGCGTGTAATTTTGAATACTTGAACGGTCGATTCGTTTTTTTTTTGTCTTAGCTTTCACCTTTCCGAATGAAAACACCAGAATGTTTCATCATGATCGGGATTGCATTTATATGGATTGCACTTTTCTTTTTCATTTTTTTCTTCTCCTTTTCTTAGGGCAGACCCTATATAACAATAACATAAATAACATAAAAAAAAGAACTAAAAAGGAATTTTTTTATTATAATATTATTTATATTTTAATGTTATAATCAAAATAATAATTACAATATTACAATGTCATTTTAATTCAAAAAAAAAATCTTACTATCTAATTAAGATATTGATTATTGATAAAAATATATTTGATAAAAAAAAAACCGAAATTATATATTAATTGCTATGTTTTATAATATTCAAATATCCGTCTTTGAAATTCTATATTATTTTCTACATTCATATGAATTATGAACCGTTAATATCTAAGATCCCAGT